AAGTTTTCAGAAAGAGTTCGATTTTTTCGAATTGTAATTTACAATTTTATTAAATTGATATTCATCATATTATAATTAATTAAATTAAATAAGTAAAATTTAATTTTTTTTTTTTTTATTTTATATCATTTTTTTTATATTAATTATATAAATATATCTAAAATCTATCTAATATAGAAATTATTTGGAAAATAAAAAAAAAATACATATATGTGTATATGTAAATACATTATGTTATACATTATAGTTAGAAGTAGTTCTATATATTCTAACTATTCTATCTATATCGTTAGATATAGTTAGTTCTATAGTTAGATATAGTTAGTTCTATAATAGTTAATAAAATATGAACTATATACAACTATATGGTTCTAGTTCATATTAAATATAAATATAGTTAGTATTATAAAATTAAAATAAATAGCTAAGCTAAGATTGGCTAATAGATGAAATCCGGTAGTTTCTTTGATTTCTATATACTATTTTTCTCTTATGTTATGTGATATGTGTATGTGATATGTGAGCCCGCTTAGCTCAGAGGTTAGAGCATCGCATTTGTAATGCGATGGTCATCGGTTCGACTCCGATAGCCGGCTTTTTTCTATCGATTTTTTACGTGATTGAGAGTCTCTATCCCCATTTTATCAAAATGTTGAATAACTGATCCATCTATTATGTCGTGGTAACTTGCAACTATAAATAAAAAACAACATGTTGGAAGAATTAGATCTCTTTCTACAGAACAAATCATAAAAGAACAAATTATAAAACGTAGCCACAACTTCCTATATATACAAAAAATTTTAAAATTATATTTATATATAGAAAATAGAAATTATATATATACATATATACCAAAAATACGGATAGTGATACAATTTATTTTATTCTACTTTTTTGTAGTATTTCAATAAATTTAGCTTTGCTTTGTTTATCCTTTAGTTCAGTCTTAATTTAGAGTTCAGTTTTAATTTTTGTTTATTCTTAAACAATGAAATTTCAATAAAATAAAAAAGGAGTCTTTATGTCTCGTTACCGAGGACCTCGTTTCAAAAAAATACGTCGTCTAGGGACTTTACCAGGACTAACTAGTAAAAGACCTAGATCCGGAAGTGATCCTAAAAACCAATTGCGTTCTGGTAAAAGATCGCAATATCGTATTCGTCTAGAAGAAAAACAGAAATTGCGGTTTCATTATGGTCTGACAGAGCGACAATTACTTAAATATGTGCATATCGCTGGAAAAGCCAAAGGGTCGACAGGTCAGGTTTTACTACAATTACTTGAGATGCGTTTGGATAATATCCTTTTCCGGTTGGGTATAGCTTCGACGATTCCTGGAGCCAGGCAATTAGTTAACCATAGACATATTTTAGTTAATGGTGGTATAGTGGATATACCAAGTTATCGTTGTAAACCGAGAGATATTATTACTACGAAGGATAAACAAAGATCGAAAGCTCTGATTAAAAATTATATTTCTTTATCCCCCCACGAGGAATTGCCAAAACATTTGACTTTTGACTCATTCCAATATAAAGGAGTAGTAAATCAAATAGTAGATAGTAAATGGATTGGTTTGAAAATAAATGAGTTGTTAGTCGTAGAATATTATTCCCGTCAGACTTGAACCTCACAAAAATAACAAAGAAAAATTCATAGAATTTTGTCTGTTTTCGCCGAAATAAAAATAAATAGATCTAAGGGCCTTGGTCCGAATTTTTATTATTCACCTATCACAAACGGACAAGCGGTAATATTTTTTGCTCTTTCTTTTTCCGATATTTGTATTTTACGTATCACAGTAATGTGATTAGGAATCGAGAATTTATATAAAATAAGGATCCTCTTGTTGAGATGATGGTATTTGATTTGATTCAGTAACGTTGGTGAATTAAGATAAACGGAAAGAGAGGGATTCGAACCCTCGGTAAACAAAAGTCTACATAGCAGTTCCAATGCTACGCCTTGAACCACTCGGCCATCTCTCCTACATAATCTTATTATTGACCAGAAACCGAGTGAATAGTGAATAGCGAGTCATTCATATTATTGCAGTACAAGTGCGACTGATGAATAGTTCCATAGGAAAAATTCCTTTCAAATCAAATAAAATTTTCGATTTCTCAACAAAAATTTAGCTCATTAGCTATCCCATAGATCTAATACAAATTATTGAATCGTCCCGTGTATTTTTATATTTAAATTGTATGACATGGCATATGCATGTTATGCAAACAAAAAACAAAACGGATACTTACCTTAGTCTAATCCATTTTTTTATAGAAAAATTATTTCGTTTTGTTTTTTGTTTCTTCTTTGGATCATAACCAAATAAAAGCTTCTCGAATTATCAGAATCCGCAGTACAATCCTTGGTTATTCAACTTAGATGAAATATTTATAGTTCCGTTCATTGTTATACTACGAAATTAGAATGAAATCGAATCTGATTTCAATATTTCATATCTCTCCTTGTCCAATCCAAACAAAAGGTCCACATCTTTTTTTATAATTAGTCTGTTTTTATTTTATGTTATTTCGTACCGTACAATTCCTTTAGTTTGCGGGATCATTTTCCCCTTACCCTAAGGGTAATGAAAAGAATTATAGAATGGATTGTTAATTATGCCGAGATCTCAGATAAATGCAAATTTTATTGATAAGACCTCTTCAATTGTGGCCAATATCTTATTACGAATAATTCCGACAACTTCCGGAGAAAAAAAGGCATTTACCTATTACAGAGATGGTGCGATTTGATTCTTTTTTTTTTTTAGGTCCAGTATTACGAGAAAGAAAAGAGACATGGTTCGAGATAGAAAAAACCAAATTATTAAAATAAACCCACGCTTGGTGAAGGTGAAGTTTGTAGATAGAACAATTCCTTCTGTCGTGTATCCTCGATTGATGCAGCCTCGGATGCTTCAATTGTTGATTTTAGTATTTAGCGAAAGGTTACACCTATGGGTTCCGTATTGCGAGTCAATCCTACTCCACTAGTACCAATAGGCAGCATAGGGGAAGAAGCACTACACCTAGGAATCAACAACATGAAAACTTTGTTATAAATTACCCTTTTCCTTATCGGTATCGGGGCTAACAAGAATGGTTGGGACAACAAACATCCATCTCGTTCGTACTTTGGGTATCCGTATAACCATCAAAGATCGTTGAAGTGACTAATTCCTGGAAATAGGGGGCGTTGAGGACAAAGAAATTGTTGGAGTTACCATTTCCATCTAGTACTAATACAGTTGGTGTTAATAAAAAACCTCTTGCAGGAAGGCTGGCTAGAGATTTCTTGTAAAAATACTAGCTCCTTTCAGTTCATAATGAGAATAGTCAAATTTGAATTTCATGGATTATTTCCCTTAGTACTATGCGCAGAAAGAAGGGAGGAGCCATATGAAATGAAAATCTCACGTACGGTTCTGGAACGGAGATTCTTTGAATAGAATGAACGACCGTAACGGATGTTGGCTCAATCCGAAGGAAATTATGCGGAAGCTTTACAAAATTATTATGAAGCTACGCGACCAGAAATTGATCCCTATGATCGAAGTTATATACTCTATAACATAGGACTTATACACACAAGCAACGGAGAGCATACAAGGGCTTTGGAATATTATTTCCGGGCACTGGAACGAAACCCATTCTTACCACAAGCTTTTAATAATATGGCCGTGATCTGTCATTACGTGCGACTATCTCTACTATAGAAAGAAGGAAAAAAGATCCAATTAACTAGTAAATACTAGAATGAAATAGGTTTTCTACATATGCGTCGTCTAAAGCAACGGTTTTTATCAGCTGTAGCAAGTAAAGAGACTTCACGAGAACCAAAATTAAGAAGAAATGGATAAAGCCTATATACTCCATGGATAAAGGATTGAATTGATAGAGAAAGCACCGTAAAGATCAATTAGCAAGCTATTTGGTCGATAGAGTTAAGAACTGCTTTGCTTACTTATCCCGTGATACAGGATAAAAGTTAGGAATCAAATTATGTAATAGAGTTGATCCACTAAGGTATTGAGCAGCGGTGTAGCATCAGATCCCAAAGATCGTAAGTTCTTTTTTCTTATATTATATTAGGATATTAGGGAGGAAAGTCTTTTTCAAAAATTCTATATCTATATTATATAAATTGCATATATACAATTGAGATAGTTACCTTTCAGAGAATTCTAACACTATATTTTAACACTATTATATATAGGATATAGGGTCGATCCATACTTCATTCCTCTGAAGGTGGGAGAAAAGATAAAGCTTTTTATTGATCAAAAAATTAGAGTTTTAAACTTATGTAATTAACTTCTTCTGGCTAACCCAACAAAAATGGGATACTTTTATGACAATATGACAAATCTAATTCAATTAACATAAAGTAGATTAAGACGGGGCGCAAGCAAAAAGAATCGATTGTCGAGCCGTATGAGGTAGGAAACTCTCAAGTACGGTTCGAAGGGAAGGAGCTACCTATTCCGACCGGGGAGAACAGGCCATTCTACAAGGTGATTCTGAAATTGCAGAGGCTTGGTCCGATCAAGCTGCTGAGTATTGGAAACAAGCTATAGCGCTCAGTCCGGGTAATTATATTGAAGCACAAAATTGGTTGAAGATCACGAGGCGCTTTGAATAAGACCACTCCCTTTTTTAATTCATTAAAATTAGTTGTTGGATCCATCAATCAAATAAAATAGATCGTGTTCCCATGAAAAGATTCAATCAAGAGTTTCATTATATCCTTTCTTTATAAAATCATTGTATGGTATCTCATAGGGATAAAACGGTATAGAATAAAACTAATAAAGCTAGTAAAAGAAAGATACAAGATACGGTGGAATGACTAAATATGGATAAGATATAGCAATGGATCTTATTAATCCTAATGAATGATCTTGTGATTTCTAGTAAAGGAATAGAATATTTCATAGAAGTAGATTCATATGGGTACTTATACATTCAGATATAAGTGTACTAGGTTTAGGT